GAAGTCAAAGCTTTAGCTCAAAATATACATATGTCTGTTTTCAAGGCACGAAGAGTAATTAATCAAATTCGCGGACGTTCCTATGAAGAAACACTTATGATACTGGAACTCATGCCTTATCGAGCATCCTTTCCTATTTTAAAATTGGTTTATTCCGCAGCAGCAAATGCTAACGATCTGGGTTTAAACGAAGCGGATTCATTCATTAGTAAAGCCGAAGTTAATGGAGGTACCCTTGTAAAAAGGTTGAGACCTAGGGCTAGAGGGCGCAGTTATCTAATAAAACGACCTACCTGTCATATAACAATTGTATTGAAGGATAAATCTAAAAAAATCTAAATATGAGTCTAAGATTTAGATTCATATTTAGAAATAACATATGGATGGCAAAATAATAGAATAATATGGGACAAAAAATAAATCCACTTGGTTTCAGACTTGGTACAACCCAAAATCATCATTCCTTTTGGTTCGCACAACCAAAAAGTTTTTCCATGGGTCTCAGGGAAGATGAAAAAATACGAGATTGTATCAAGAATTATGTACAAAAAAATATGAGAATATCCTCGGGTTTCGAAGGAATTGCGCGTATAGAAATTCAAAAAAGAATCGATCTTATTCAGGTCATAATCCATATTGGATTCCCGAATTTATTAATAGAGGGTCAAAGGCGAGGAATCGAAGAATTACAAACAAATGTACAAAAAGAGTTGAATTCTGTAAACCGGAGACTCAACATTGCTATCACAAGAGTTGAAAAACCTTATGGACAACCTAATATTCTGGCAGAATACATAGCTTTACAGTTAAAAAACAGAGTTTCGTTTCGAAAAGCAATGAAAAAAGCTATTGAATTAACTGAGCAAACAGATACAAAAGGAATTCAAATACAAATTGCAGGGCGTATCGACGGAAAAGAAATTGCACGTGTCGAATGGATCAGAGAAGGTAGGGTTCCCCTACAAACCATTCGCGCTAAAATTGATTATTGTTCCTATACAGTTCGAACTATCTATGGAGTATTAGGCATAAAAATTTGGATATTTGTAGACGGAAAATAATGGACCTTTATTTATGTTATTATTCTATCCAATGATAGAACAAAAAATTCAAAACTGTTTTATTTTCCTCCTGTTTGTTGAATCAAATATGAGCTTAATTCTTTTAATTCTATAGGGATGAATAAAAATTTGATTTACATTTTTGGTAGAATTGCTATGCTTAGTGTGTGACTCGTTGTCTTGGTTTTTCTTTAGAGTCAGTATAAAAAAAAATAGACTGACCACTATTATGAACTAGTAACTATAGAAACTAATAACCAACTTATGGCTTCGTATTGTCGAGATCCCCCAAACAGTCACTATATGAGGTATCGATCATATAGTTGTAGCAACTGCAAATTTTTCCAAAAAAAAAATAAATTGGATTCCGAGTTGTGAATAAAAAGGAGATGTAGATAAATTAAATGGAAAGGCGATAGATAGAAAGAAAAAAATATCAACGATATATGATTCCAATATGTATGGTTTATTAATCGTTTTTTTTTTATAAAAGGCAGTGTGATAAAGCATCAATACTGAAAAAGTAAAGAGCCCCTAGTTAATAGAAACTGAGGAGATTAACTTGGAAACGCATTTTGTTGGGAGCTCCATTGTCGAGTTCAGGCCTAATCATTGACGGAGAAGCCATGGGAACGACGGAACCCGTGACTGCATAGGATTCTATTGAAAACGAATCCTAATGATTCATTGGGTGGGATGGCGGAACGGACCAGGAACCTATTAATTAAAATTTTCTGAAACAGTCATGGGTTGACCCTACAAATGAAGCAGAAGCAGAAAAGAGTCAATATTCGCCCGCGAAACATTTTTTGGATTAAAATATTTTTTTTTTAGAAAAGATTTTAATTTAATTTAAATAATAATATTAAATAATAATAAATATAATAAAATAATAATATAATTAAAAATAAAATAATAATATAATTAAATAATATAATTAATAAATAATATAATTAATATAATTATAATTAATATAATTAATATAATTATAATTAATATAATTATATTAATAGAAATAGAAATTATCTTGTGAAATATATATCTTGTGGGTAAAGATAAATATATCTTGCATGCAGCTTTCCTATGTAATATCAATAAAATAAATCCAATTTTTTAGTGTATTGTATTATTAATAAAATACATGTATATCTGTAATATTATTGAATCCTTTATATTGAATTATATTGAATTGTTTCTTCTTTCGCGAGGAGCCGGATGAGAAGAAACTCTCATGTCCGGTTCTGCAGTAGAGATGGAAGAGGTAAACAACCATCAACTATAACCCCAAAAGAACCAGATTCCGTAAACAACATAGAGGGAGAATGAAAGGAATGTCTTATAGAGGCAATCATATTTGTTTTGGAAGATACGCTCTTCAGGCACTTGAACCCGCTTGGATCACAGCTAGACAAATAGAAGCGGGGCGAAGAGCAATGACCCGATATGCACGTCGTGGGGGAAAAATATGGGTACGTATATTTCCCGACAAACCTGTTACAGTAAGACCTACCGAAACCCGTATGGGTTCGGGGAAAGGGTCTCCCGAATATTGGGTATCTGTTGTTAAACCGGGTCGAATACTTTATGAAATGGGCGGAGTATCCGAAACTGTGGCCAGAGCAGCTATTTCAATAGCTGCGTGCAAAATGCCTATACGAACTCAATTTATTATTGCGGGATAGAGATGTAGAACAAAAGAAAAGGGCATTAGGAATGAATGCAAAAATACAATTGCGGTTTTTTTTCTGGACAGATAATATTTCTTTTCTTTCTTCATCCTTTGCATTGAAAGAGCAGATAAAAAATGATATGATTCAACCTCAGACCCTTTTAAATGTAGCGGATAATAGCGGGGCTCGAGAATTGATGTGTATTCGAATTTTAGGAACTAGTAATCGCCAGTATGCTCATATTGGTGACGTTATTGTTGCTGTAATCAAAGAGGCAGTGCCCAATATGCCGCTCGAAAGATCAGAAGTTATTAGAGCTGTAATTGTACGTACATGTAAAGAACTCAAGCGTGAAAACGGTATGAGAATACGATATGATGACAATGCTGCAGTTGTCATTGATCAAGAAGGAAATCCAAAAGGGACTCGAGTTTTTGGTGCAATTGCCAGGGAATTGAGAGAATTCAATTTCACAAAAATCGTCTCATTAGCCCCTGAAGTATTATAAATATTAGTAGATAGAATTATGATTGATATAGTAGAATATCTGAAATAGATAAATTAGTAGATTGTGTCTCAAGCATATACTTTTTTATGAATTCATAAAAAAAAAAAAAAAAAAAAATAAACACGTTGATTATATCAAAATTTGGGGGCAACTATAATTATAGTTCATCATGGGTAGGGACACTATTGCCGAAATAATAACTTCTATAAGAAATGCTGACATGAAAAAAAAAGGAACGGTTCGAATAGCATCTACAAATGTCACCGAAAACATTGTTAAAATACTTCTGCGAGAGGGTTTTATTGAAAACGTTAGAAAACATCGAGAAAGTAATAAAAATTTCTTAGTTTCAACCCTGCGACATAAAAGAACTAGGGAAAGAATATATAAAACAATTTTAAAGCGTATCAGCCGACCAGGTCTACGAATCTATTCCAACTACCAACGAATTCCTAGGATTTTAGGCGGAATGGGGATTGCTATTCTTTCTACTTCTCGAGGTATAATGACAGATCGAGAAGCTCGCTTAGAAGGAGTTGGGGGAGAAATTTTGTGTTATATATGGTGATTCTTTTCCTAGGGCATCAAAATTTGATCTCTAACTTCTAGGTTGTGAAAAGAAAAAGAGAGGAAAGGTGAGTTATATGACTGCTCCCCCATTACCATTAATTGATACTTCAAGGGAGGCTTGCCCGGAATAAAAAAAAAAACAAAAACGGATTCATGAGGGTTTAATTACCGAATCACTTCTCAATGGTCTGTTCCGTGTCCCTTTAGACAATGAAAATCTAATTCCAGGTTATGCTTCGGGGAGGATCGACGTTTATCCGGATACTACCAGGAGATAGAGTCAAAATCGAAGTAAGTAGTTATGGTTCAACCGGCAAGGAATGTATAATTTATAGACTTCGTAAGGAAGATTTGAACGATTCGGGGATTTTTTTATTTCATTCGTGGGGGTTCGCGGTTCAAAAATTAAGGAAACTTTTTTTACTTCAAAGAATAGATTCAGAATTAAGGTAAGGAATCGTAAATATGAAAATAAGGGCTTCCGTTCGTAAAATTTGTGAAAAATGTCGACTGATCCGTAGGCGCGGACGAATTATAGTGATTTGTTCTAATCCAAGACATAAACAGAGACAAGGATAATCTTTTGAGCTTTTTTTTCTAAAGGAAGGATCAATGTAAAAAAAAAGAATCTGTTTTAACATGAAATGGATATCTCCGTATATTTCTGACTCATATTTATGAGATGATAAAATATGACAAAACCTATACCAAGAATTAGTTCACGCAGAAATGGACGTATCGGTTTGCGTAAGAGTGGACGTAGAATTCCAAAAGGAATTATTCATGTTCAAGCGAGTTTCAACAATACCATTGTAACTGTTACAGATGTACGAGGGCGGGTGGTTTCTTGGTCCTCCGCGGGTACTTCTGGATTCAAAGGCGCAAAAAGAGGAACACCTTTTGCTGCTCAAGCCACCGCGGCGAATGCTATTCGTACAGTAGTGGATCAAGGTATGCAACGCGCAGAAGTCATGATAAAAGGTCCTGGTCCGGGACGAGATGCAGCATTACGAGCTATTCGTCGAAGTGGTATACTTATTAAGTTTCGTACGTGATGTAACTCCTATGCCACATAATGGATGTAGACCCCCTAAAAAAAGACGTGTATAGAAATAAGAATTGAACGAGTTTCAAGAGAAATAAATGATTCAATAATCTAATCAAATAACAATAATATATTATTATGGTTCGAGAGGAAATAGCAGGATCCACTCGAACACTACAGTGGAAGTGTGTTGAATCAAGAATGGACAGTAAGCGTCTTTATTATGGGCGTTTCGTTCTGTCCCCGCTTATGAAAGGTCAAGCCGATACCATAGGTATCGCTATGCGACGGACTTTACTTGAAGAAATAGAGGGAACATGTATAACACGTGCCAAATCTGAAAAAGTACCACATGAATATTCTACGATAGTGGGTGTTGAAGAATCAGTACATGAAATTTTAATGAATTTGAAAGAAATTGTATTGAGAAGTAATCTATATGGCACTCGAGACGCATCCATTTGCGTCAAAGGCCCCGGATACATAAGAGCTCAAGATATTATCCTACCACCCTCTGTAGAAATAGTTGACACTACACAGCATATAGCTACCCTAACGGAGCCTCTGGATTTGTGTATTGGATTACAAATCCAAAGAGATCGTGGATATCATATGAGACCCACAAATAACTCTCAAGATGGAAGTTATCCTATAGATGCTGTATCCATGCCTGTTCGAAATGCGAATCATAGTATTTATTCTTATGGGAATGGAAATGAAAAACAAGAGATCCTTTTTCTAGAAATATGGACAAATGGAAGTTTAACTCCTAAAGAAGCACTCCACGAAGCTTCTCGTAATTTGATTGATTTTTTTATTCCTTTTCTACATGCAGAGGAAAAGGACATTAATTTCGAAGAAAAGAAAAGCAGATTTACTTTACCCCCTTTTACCTTTCATGATAGATTAGCTAATCTAAAGAAAAACAAAAAAGAAATTGCATTGAAATGTATTTTTATTGACCAATCAGAATTGCCTTCCAGGACCTATAATTGTCTCAAAAGGTCCAATATACATACATTATTGGACCTTTTGAGCAACAGTCAAGAAGATCTTATGAAAATTGAATATTTTCGGATAGAAGATGTAAAACGGATAGTGGACATTCTACAGAAGCATTTCACAATTAATTTACCTAAGACTAAGTTTTCATTTTAAATCTATCACAATTACTTCATCTTTTTTCTCTATTTTATAAATTTTATAAAAAAAAAGTTTATTTTATATTATATAATTATAATATATATAATTATAATATATATTAAATTATTTATATATTTATATATTAATATTTATATATTAATATTAAAATTATTTTAAAATTATTTATATATTTATATATTAATTTATATATATATATATTAATATATTTATATATTAAATATTAAAATTAAATTTATATATTAAAATTAAATATAAAAATATAATATTATATATAAGAAATATTATATATAAGATTATATATAATATAAGAAATTTTTGAATCTTAAGCACAATCCGTATTGAGAAAGATTAAAAATAATGTATCTAGGGAGGATTCAGTTTGAATCGACTATTCCCTAGATACCTACGCGCAGTATTTCACGGTTGAATCAATTTAAAAAAGACCTAAAGTAAGGGATTTATCAATAGGTAATGTTGCTCCAATACCTAACCAAAGAGCTACTGCGGTACCGGTCAAAAAGACTGTTGTAGCTACTGGACGACGAAATGGATTTTGGAATTTATTGACATTCTCCAAAAAGGGTACTGTTAATAATCCCGCAGGTACTGAAACCATTAAAAGAACACCCAACAACTTATTGGGTACTGTGCGAAGTATTTGAAATACGGGAAAGAAGTACCATTCGGGTAATATTTCCAAAGGAGTTGCAAATGGATCCGCCGGTTCACCAATCATTGAGGGTTCTAGGACCGCCAAGCCTACGTTACATGCTATAGTACCCAAAATAACTACTGGAAAAATATATAAAAGATCATTGGGCCATGCGGGTTCTCCGTAATAATTATGTCCCATCCCTTTAGCCAATTTAGCTCTTAATACAGGATCATTCAAGTCAGGTTTCTTTGTTATTGGGATAGGTGAATTCTTATGTTTCCACCCCCCGAAGGAACCGGACATGATAATTTTTCATCATCCGGCTCGAGCAAGAATCAAATCAAAGGAATGACAGAAGTAGATCTATATCAAATCTATATTTCATCCATATCTACACATATATAGTGACTCTATGTAAGAAAATATTTATCGAACCCCACTTTCCGGAGTTGCAACTATTCATTGGCAAGAATTAAGTTCTTACAGGTAAATGCTCAATATCCAAGTAGGCTTAAAATTTGATCATGATCAAGTGCTTTTTGGATTATCTCATATCTTGTGATTGGTATTTATTCTCACAATATCGTGAGTCTTCTTATAAATACAAAGAATTTACTTGTTACTAATACAGTTTAACCTCTGTTCTTCCTTAGATCCCTTATTTCACTCCGATAGTATCATGGATCTGGACGGATGCAAAGGAAATGGATGCATTTCCATACTATAAACTATAAATAAGTAAGTAGAATAGATAAAACATAATCCAGATTATGCCACATCATCTATTTTACAGGATCTTACGGAGCCTGTCCATGCATGACATGGATTCGGGTATAATCATGGAAAAGATTCTCCTCAAGCGAACCAGCCTATCTTCCGCTACGTAAGGGAACTCGCGCGGTGATTGGATGCGGAGACACGTTTGGTTGTGAATTCCAATGTGGCGGATAAAATCATATATCTGCATGGCCCAATCAATAGTTCAAGTCACACACTCCCATAATCCATCTTCTCTTCGGAGGATCCACTTCAACTATTCATATCAAAGTATCAAATAAAGAATACTTCGGAGTTGAAGAGAAATATCAAAATAACATGTCTTATTATTTTCAATAATCCATATTTGTAGCAATGAGATACTATTGTTCCTTTCCGAAATAATATAGGATCGATTACAAATATCTATGATCTGTCTTCTTTAGTTTATAAAGGACCTGAAATACCTTGCTTACGTATCATTGAGAAGTGCATTAACATAAATACAGCAGTAAGAAGAGGCAATACAAAAGTGTGTAAACTATAAAAACGAGTCAAAGTGGATTGACCCACACTAGCACTTCCGCGTAATAACTCTACCAAAGGCGATCCTATTACAGGAATAGCTTCAGGTACGCCTGTCACAATTTTTACTGCCCAATAACCAATTTGGTCCCAAGGTAAGGAATAACCAGTTACACCAAAAGATGCAGTCAATACAGCGAGAACTACACCCGTAACCCAAGTTAATTCGCGAGGTTTTTTAAATCCGCCTGTGAGATACACACGAAATACGTGCAAAATCATCATTAGAACCATCATACTTGCTGACCATCGATGAACTGATCGGATTAACCAGCCAAAGTTGGCCTCAGTCATTATGTATTGAACAGAGGAAAAGGCCTCTGTAACAGTTGGTCGATAGTAAAAAGTCATAGCAAAACCCGTAGCTACTTGTACTAAAAAACAAGTAAGTGTGATCCCCCCTAAACAATAAAATATGTTGACGTGAGGAGGAACGTATTTGCTAGTTATATCATCTGCAATCGCCTGAATCTCGAGACGCTCTTCGAACCAGTCATATACTTTATTGAGATAGGTAACCATGGGGAACTCCCCCCCCCCCCCCGAGAACCGTATATGAGAATTTAATCTCGTACGGCTCAAGCAAAAACATACAAATACTGTTTCAACGGATATGTAATAGAATTTTTTAAACTTTTAAGTCACTCGATTCAATCTACCCCGAGGCTCAAAAGAAATGAAAATCCGAAATCTGTTCTTTGTGATGATAATGCTAAAAAAAATCAAGTTAGCTCATCCATCTTTCTTTTTTATATTGATTATTACAGGCCTCTTGAATCTTCTCTTCCCTATTTAGTATTTTTTTTTTTTAGTTTTTTTTGCGTAATTAAAATTGACTATTGTTTTACTTTTGATAGGAATTCTCTTGTTGAGACCCTATGAATCAATTGAAACCTCAGATTCATACTAGAACCACGATGATTCATCAATAAGTCCCCAAACAAAATTAAAACTCAAAGGTTCTCTGAGTAAGAACCATTTGATCATCACTTATTTAATGAATAGATGTAGTGACTCAACAAAATCCAGAGAAATAGTTGTACTTTCGTCAAAGTACATAATTCTGAAAAAAGAAAAATTGTTTGATTTAGAACTTTTTTAATTTTTTTTTTGAGTCCGGTTACGAGGTTTTAATAATAGGTATGAATCATAGTCCAAATATTTCTTTTCTTGATCTATTCGATATATTTCGTGCTCCGGAAACTAGAATAAATATAAATATCCGACGGGGTGGAATCATCTCTATCGAGATGACAGATCCACTTTCTGTATATCCATAGGATCAATTATAACAAGTCACACACTCATATTCCGGAAATGAAATACCGAAACAAAGGAATTTCACGGTCGAACTACAAAAATAGGCTAGAAATCCGAGTCCTAAGTTGTTTTTTTTTTTACTAGCACTTCATTGCTCTTATGAACCTAACTCACTGAAATTCCATCCAATAGAACTGAAGAATTATAAATCTCCAAAATAATAGATAAAAATACCGCAAATAGAGCCATTGCGACTCCCATGAGAGGAGTAGTACCCCAGCCCGGAGCTACTTTACCATATTCCGAATTCAACGGTTTCAATAAATCCCCTACAAGAGTTCGTCTTGGCCCAGATCTAGAACTACCCTCAACAGTTTGTGTAGCCATAAATACTATTTCATCGGTTGAGATCTGTTGACTTTGTATACCATTCCGTTGTAGTTGTAAATAAACTATCTTATTGTAGACCCTTCGCGATCTTGAAATCGAATAATGGAAACAGCAACCTTAGTCGCCATCTCCATATCTGGTTTACTTGTAAGCTTTACTGGGTACGCCTTATATACTGCTTTTGGGCAACCCTCTCAACAACTAAGAGACCCATTCGAGGAACACGGGGACTAGTCGAAGTAATGAACCTCCCAATATGCCATATTGGGAGGTTCATTACTTCAATTGAGATAATGAAAAATCATTTCATTTTTTAGTCGGAACCTTAGGGGGTTCTCGAAAAAAGATAGCGAAAAAAATTATCCCTAGAGTAGAGACTAACAGGAATGTATAAACCAATGCTTCCATAGATTCGATCGTGGTTTACAATTATAGCTTCCAAATCTATTTATTTTGTTTTGGATCATTTATCAATCAGATAAAGAAAGGGAAAGGGTTAAAGAAAAAGCCGTGATTCAAGTCACGATTTCTCTGTCCCCTATCCCATGTAAAAAAAAATAAAATTCAAATGTAGGCGAAAAATACCAGAGTAATGTTGTATCAGACTGTCTGTCTCCTTGTGGTTGGATCTCCAATTTTTTGGAATGTTCCAAATTCCACTTGAGCATCCAAATCTGGATCAATACCAGCAAAAACATCCCGGAACAAGGTTCTAGCGCCATGCCAAATGTGTCCGAAAAAGAAAAGCAAAGCAAATGAAGCATGCCCGAAAGTGAACCAACCCCTTGGACTGCTACGAAAAACACCGTCGGATTTCAAAGTAGCCCGATCCAATTCAAAAATTTCCCCCAACTGGGCGCGTCTAGCATATTTTTTCACAGTAGCTGGATCACTGTAACTAACTCCATTAAGTTCGCCACCATAGAATTCAACAGTTACACCTACTTGTTCGACACTATACTTTGATTCTGCCCTTCTAAAAGGAACATCGGCTCTCACAATTCCATCTCCATCTACCAAAACTACTGGAAATGTTTCAAAAAAAGTAGGCATACGACGTACAAAAAGCTCGTGTCCTTCTTTATCTCTAAAGATAGGGTGTCCTAACCACCCAACAGCTATTCCATCCCCATTGTCCATTGAGCCCGCTCTGAATAATCCTCCCTTTGCCGGATTATTACCAATGTAATCATAAAAAGCTAATTTTTCGGGAATTTTCGACCAAGCTTCCGATAAACTCAGATTTTCAGCTAGTCCAGCACCAACTCTTCGATATATTTCTTGCTGAAAATATCCCTGATCCCACTGATAACGAGTGGGGCCAAATAATTCAATCGGGGTAGTTGCTGAACCATACCACATAGTTCCGGCAACAACGAAAGCTGCAAAAAATACAGCAGCAATACTACTGGAAAGGACAGTTTCAATATTTCCCATACGTAATCCTTTGTATAGACGTTGAGGCGGGCGGACGCTAAGATGGAATAGACCTGCTAATATGCCTAATGTCCCCGCTGCAATATGATGAGAAGCTATGCCTCCTGGAACAAAAGGATCAAAACCTTCCGCGCCCCACGCTGGATTTACAGGTTGGACTTTTCCAGTTAGTCCATAAGGATCGGACACCCATATTCCAGGACCATACAAGCCTGTTACATGAAATGCACCAAAACCAAAACAAGCTACTCCTGAAAGAAATAAATGAATTCCAAAAATCTTGGGCAAATCCAAAGAGGGTTTTCCCGTACGCTCATCACAGAATATTTCTAGGTCCCAATACACCCAATGCCAGATAGCCGCCAGGAAGCACAAGCCGGAAAACACAATATGTGCACCTGCCACACCTTCGTAACTCCAAAGACCCGGATTCGTTATAGTTCCCCCTGTAATACTCCAACCACCCCATGAATTGGTTATTCCTAAACGAGTCATGAAGGGTATAACGAACATACCCTGTCTCCACATTGGATCAAGAACGGGGTCAGAAGGATCAAAAACCGCTAATTCGTATAGAGCCATTGAGCCGGCCCAACCAGAAACTAAAGCTGTATGCATTATGTGGACAGAAAGTAACCGACCGGGATCATTCAATACAACGGTATGAACACGATACCAAGGCAAACCCATGGAAATACCCCTTTATCAAAGATAAATAGACACTATGTAACTTTATCGCATTGGACTAAAAAACAAAAATATATATACTATGTACCTAACCTTTTTCAGTAGATTATCTATGAACAAGGGTTAATATTTATTCCGTTACATTGGAAATAATAGAAAATTTCTGTTCGTAGGAACAAAGAGAAGCAGATCTATTCTATACCCGATAAGTAACAATACGCAATGGGGAATTTATTTCATTTTTGGAAAACGAATGCATAAACACTTGTTGATTATTCGAACGATCCCCTCATAAGAATTTTTCTTTATTTTATTCATTCCCGATTTCTGTATGAACCCCCCAATCTATGTATAAAATAGGAGAAACAGAAAATAAAATTATGAGGACAAAATAAGAAATTCATTGTTACGTTTCCACATCAAAGTAAAATATAGTACTTTAATTTCTTTTTTTTTTTTATTTAATGCCCATTGGTGTTCCAAGAGTACCTTTTCGGAATCCTGGAGAGGAAGATGCAGTTTGGATTGACGTATAGTGCGACTTGTCAGACATATTGGGTCATATGGGATTTACCCGTTCTCTCTCCCGATCGAGATATCCTCTGTTTCGCCCAAGAAAGATTGATTGAACCTTCAAAAACTCGGAGCGCGAAGTACAATTAAATCACATTTTTTTAAAGATCAATAATCTAAATTAGAAGAATTTATGGTTGGCTTGTACCAATAAAATGAAATATTAAGGCTCCGTTCAGAAAATACCAAATTGGTAATATAGGTACCCTTACCACTTGTATCATAAAGGATTTTTATCCCCTAGGGGTTATCTCAAACTACCAATCAACGGAATAGTATAATAAAAATATCAAATAGTTTGGCGGAAGGTATAAAAAGAATTGAAAAAAATCGTAGAAAAAGTGGCACTGACAGAATTTGCCCTATATGTGCAAATATAATTCGGATAGATATTTACCCGGAGTAGAACATGAACCTAAAAGAATGAAATGGGCCCATTTAGGAACAAGAAAATGACATCGTGATTTGAATCTCGATGAAACAATACATCAATGAGAGGTTAGTTCAATAATAATATAATAAGTTTTTTGAATTCTTTTTTTTTTTTTTAGATAGGGTTTTCTAGGGAAGGAAGCAAAAACTTATGAAGTTTATTGAAAAAAAGAATGAATAATATAAGAAAAAGTCCTTTCATTAGAGAAAAACCCTTGTTAAAAAAAAAAAAAAGAAATAGAACTGGAATCGATACATTGATTTTTTTTTTCGCTTTTTTGAACCGTATGCACCCAAAGGTGCATGTACGGTTACTAAAGGATACAATTTTGTCCTAATCAACCGACTTTATCGAGAAAGATTACTTTTTTTAGGACAAGAGGTTGATAGCGAGATCTCGAATCAACTTGTTGGTCTTATGGTCTATCTTAGTATAGAGAACGATACTAAGGATCTTTATTTGTTTATAAACTCCCCCGGGGGATGGGTAATACCAGGAATAGCTATTTATGATACTATGCAATTTGTGCCACCTGCGGTACATACAATATGCATGGGATTAGCCGCTTCAATGGGATCTTTCATTCTGGTCGGAGGAGAAATTACCAAACGTCTAGCATTCCCTCACGCTTGGCGCCAATGAGTTTTTTATTTGAAAAAAAAAAAAAAGACTATGTCTTCGCCATATAGAACATGAATAATAAGTAATAATAGCATGGCATTTTAAGTTCGATATGAACAAACCTTTTTTGTTTTTTCATAACATGAAATTATATATCGAAATAGTAGTATGAAACAGAGGTTATTTCCGATTTGATCTTATGCGTCGGAGGTCTGTTTCAGCGTCACAAACCATTTTTCTTACACACCAGAAGTGCCTTTCTGATATTAATGTTATAAAAAAGAAAAAAAAAGATCTTTTTTCTGATCGGGTCAGAAAAACCTTGGGATTGCTAAATTAAAGACGAGATAAATAAGAAATATATAAAGCAACAGAACCATCATAGTATTTTTGACTTCTACGAAAGGAAGGATGGTAAATGGATCATTCAACGATCTGGATCGGATGGACTCTATTTGTTTCTAGTACCTTTTTTGTCCCTTTGCTTGGCGGACGGAAGGGAAAGGTCAATTCCATTGCGGAGCCGTATGCAATGTACAAAAGATGCCTGTACGGTTGTTCAATTCTATCTTTTTCTTATTGTTATTTTTATTCCTTCGACCAATCGTGTGAGATAGAGGAGCCGCTCATGATGGATGTTATATAATCAGGGTTATGATTCACCAACCTGCTAGTTCTTTTTATGAGGCACAGGCAGGGGAATTCCTCCTGGAAGCAGAAGAACTACTGAAACTTCGCGAAACCCTCACAAGGGTTTATGTACAAAGAACGGGCAAGCCTTTATGGGTTGTATCCGAAGACATGGAAAGGGATGTTTTTATGTCAGCAACAGAAGCCGAAGCTTACGGCATTATTGATCTTGTAGCGGTCGAAAATGCCGGGGATCCCGTGTAAATACATGATTCCATTTCAAACCGTAATTTGAATTTTCCGCGATTTTATATTGAATATTTTTATTTTACTCAAGTCAAATATTCATTCAATTGAAGGGAAAAAATTCATAATCATCAGGTTAAGATCGATCTAAACCAGCCTATTATAATCCCATCATATATATACGATTCAACATGCCAACTATTAAACAACTTATTAGAAATGCAAGACAGCCAATCAGAAATGTCACGAAATCCCCCGCTCTTCGAGGATGCCCTCAGCGTCGAGGAACATGTACTAGGGTGTATGTGCGACTCGTTTAGATCATGAGCTCGAACAAATGATACAATTGTTCCAGTATCAATGACTAGTACCAATGAATAGATAGAATGGAAAAATGGAAGAATAGTGTCTACTATCTAAATAAAACTAAAAAAAAAAAAGATGTATCATATACCTTACCTCTATTGATTGTGTATGAATTTTATGGTTTCTGTTGGTGCAAATCCAATCACCTCGATTTGAGATGAAAATAAATTCTCCATTGGTAGCAAAAGGTTATCCATTAAGCGGGGAAACAATATTTAAGAAGCAAAACAATTATGCTCCTATTCTTGAAATAACGGACTAACAGGGTCAGCTACCTAGCCAACTTTCATAATTAAATGCCGTCACTGTATAGATAGCTCTCATTGTGAAAAGACCTATTACTGTATAATTCATGGGTAGAGCCAAAAAGTGTGAACTGTACAAGTTACCAAAAACATTGATTAAATGGAATGGGAGAAAGAGCTCCGGTGTATAGAGAGGACCTCGCCGTTTAAGAAGTAACCATAGAAACGAAGGAATCCACTATTTTTTTTTAATAATTTAAAAATTTTGTACTTTACAATACAATTTTTTTTATTATTGATTGGATTGGTCTAATTTCTTATTTCCACAAGCGAAATACCTGACTGAAAGAAATAAAATAAAAAATTGTGGTTGGGAAGGTTATAGTAGCAAAAGCCATTGGAATTTTTATTTTATATATCGGAATAATCAGTTTTGTTATTAATTGAACCGGGGAAAAAGAATGACTGAATGAACAGAAATCAATTAGTTATTCATCAAAGTTTAATTTGATTAAATGACCAGAGTTAGACGAGGATATACAGCTCGGAGACGCCGAACAAAAATTCGTTTATTTGCATCAAGCTTTCGAGGGGCTCATTCAAGACTTACTCGAACTATTACTCAACAGAAAATGAGAGCTTTGGTTTCCGCTTATAGAGATAGAGGTAGGCAAAAGAGAGATTTTCGTCGTTTGTGGATCACTCGGATAAATGCAGTAACTCGTGAGAACGAGGTTTCCTATAGTTATAGTAGATTGATACATAATCTGTACAAGAGGCAATTGCTTCTTAATCGTAAAATACCTGCGCAAATAGCTATATTAAATAAGAATTGTCTTTGCATTATTTACAAAAGGATTACCAAATAAAAGAGATTATAAAATTATATACAGGAATGGTTGAAACAAAATTCCCCGGAGAATAAACTCCGGGAAGATAGAATAAAAATAAATTAAGATAAGTAGTATGAATGAACGAACATGTTTCATTTCAATAAAAAAAGGATTATTTTCTTCCCCATTTTTTTATTACAACACAATAATGAAACACGGATTCTAGTCTTTTTAAAAAACTTCAATGTTGAGTTCATTGAGTTCATATTGAAGTTTTGAACCAATTGAAGAGTATGGTATGCCTATTTATTTCTGGTTCTAGGACCAGTAGCTCTAGGGATCGACTCGGTTCTTTCAAATTGTCTCTCATTATTAAGAAAAGGTAACAAAGATAAAATACGAGCTTGTTTTATAGCAATAGTAATTAATCGTTGTTGTTTCAAGGTTAATCTATTCACTCGTCTAGATAAAATTTTTCCTTGTTCACTAATAAATCGACTAATTAAACTCATGTTTCTATAATCAATTCGATCCCCCGATCCAATTGGGGGCAAACGCCTACGAAAAGATCGCTTGGGTTTATGGAAAGATTGCTTGGATTTATCCATGGTTTATTCCTTATCTCTAAAATCCGATTTCTTCATGCATTTAAGATCCGACCGAAATAGGATAGGGTTTTATTTCTATATTTATATTTCTATATTTATATATGTTATATTATATATATAATATATGTTATATTATATTTATATATGTTAATATGTTATATTATATATATTTATTATATATTTATATATGTTATATTATATTTATATATGTTATATTATATTTATATATGTTATATATTTTTATATTTTTTTATTTATATTATTTATTTATATTTATATATATATATATTATATATATTTTTATTTATTTATATATATATTATTATTTAAATTTATATATATTTATATTTTAAATTTATATATATTAATTTTATATATATTAATTATTATTTATATATATATTAATATTATTTATATTTATATTTAATTTATTATATTTAAATTATTATATTTATATATTTATTTATTATATTTATATTTTATATTTATATTTTATATATATTTATATATATATATGTTATTTGTTATTAACCGCTTCTTGCTCCTTGGATTGGGAGGATCGCCCACACGCTCTGTTCGATCTATTTCTTTACTTCCCCATGAATTGTATGCTTTTTACAATAGCGACAAAATTTTTTTAATTCTAATCGACCGGGTGTATTGTGTCGATTCTTTTGAGTAATATATCTAGAAATGCCCGGAAATTCTTTAGTGACACCGTTTCGGACACAACTGGTACATTCCAAAATAACTCTGACTCTTACATCTTTACCTTTTGCCATAGACCTCCTTTGCTTTGGATTTTGGATCGACTCAACTCTTCTATTTTTGACCCGAACCGAAGAAGAAGAAAGGAACATAAAATCTAAAAATCAATAGAAGTCACTAAAATTTGCTTTTGAAAACATTCATATTCATTATAATGTAATAATTAACTAATACAACTTTTTCTAACTAGAAATTGTTCTTAGTCTAATCACAGTATTTCATTTACGTATTTTATATTTGTGATGCCTATCTTAGACCTTAGACCCCTATTTCTATTCTACCAATAAAATTCGATATTAGACCCACCCCATCCCACGCTGGGGTTAAATACCCCCTTTTTTTCTTTCTCTTTTCTTCCTATCCTAAACAACTAAAAAAAAAAGGGGGGGGGGAAATTAGTCACATAGAATTTTTTGTATCTCTAATTTTCTTCATTTCTTCCCATATCAATAACGAGAATTAAAAAAAAGGAAATGACAAGGCATCCGGGAATAAACGATTAATTTCTATCAATAAACCTGCTAAAGACCCAAACCATAGAGTACTTAGCACAGGTGCCACAGAGAGATATGTTTTTATATCTCGCATTGAAAATCCTCCTTCTTTATTGTAATACATGTATGATCAGATGCTGGAACTAAATTAAGGATCACTTTTATTTTTATGCAACATTTATAACTAAAATGTCTATGTACAATGAGTCAGTAGTGGGATTTTATTGCCCCCGCTCCTACCCTAAAACATAAAAAAAAAATACCCTGAACCTATAAATAGCCATTCTTTTTTTTTCTTAGGTTTCATTTCAGATGTATATAGTTTATTATATGTATATGAAATATGTATATGAAAGCAAAAAGAAGAAATGGCAAGAAAATGGATTTTATATAGATAAAGGAGAAAATAACGATGTGGAAAACAAGACAGGGCTTTTGTACAATGACACTGTACGACAATTGAAAAAAAAAGGGATGTAGCGCAGCTTGGTAGCGCGTTTGTTTTGGGTACAAAATGTCACGGGTTCAAATCCTGTCATCCCTACCTATTACTCCTCCTATGGGAAGTAACAAGGGGTTATTTGAGATCGATTATAATTGGTCATAAATTTTCATTTTATCATACTATATGCATGCAAGATGTATTTATTGAATTAAGGGTACAAAAGGAATTTTTTTCCTTACAGTTATATCTTCTGTCTACAGTTATATCTTCTGTCATAAGAAAGCGCTCTTAGTTCAGTTCGGTAGAACGCGGGTCTCCAAAACCCGATGTCGTAGGTTCAAATCCTACAGAGCGTGATTGTGTTCTTTGTTATATTGAATAACAATAAACTAACTAAAGAAGTTGAATTACAATTAAAATTTGACCTCCTGTAGAGAGGAGGTCAATCAAAATAAAAAAAGAAATGTTACTCAATCAATCAAAGCTCCAGCTGATCACCGCGTCTGTATTGTAAATACGCAGTTACGAATAATCCTGCCAAAGTAATAGGAATTAGACCTAACACGATTCCAAATAGAAGAACTTCAATCATTTTTATTTCTTTGAGAGAAAAAGAGAGGTCAATTTTATTCCTAAATATTAATCTGAATCGTCCGTAAATCTCAATAACCAAAAATTTACAATTGGCGTCGAAAAGAACCTTAAAATACTTGAAATCTCAGAGAAATATTCATTTTTATGAATTGCTCATTCAATTAACTTCAAATAAGTCGTATCTTGTTCAAACCAATCAAAAGCGCTGGGGTTATAGTTGAAGCAGCCAGTAGAAAACCGAAATAACTAGTTATAGTAGGCATGAAAGAGCTAAATAAGATACGTCCTTTTGCTACATATGCTGATAAAACATTTACCTAAACTTCCATTTTTGCGAGATATAATAAAAAATACCAATTGACAGAATTAATTCCAATTGAAAGTTCTTGATTTATTAGTCATTATAAACGATACTAACAAAAATAGAGTAACATAGACATAGGTAAAAAAGGATTAATTCATTGGTTGTAACATCGATTAATCCTGTGATTATGAATCGTCAATTCATCGCGCAACCTGTGCATTAATGCTCGAAACTCCTTTACTTATATACATTATATTTTATTAAATATTTTATTAATATATTTTATATATTATTTTAATATATTATATTATATATTATTTTATATATTATATTTTATAATAATTTTATATATAATATAATATTTAATATTAATATTTTAATATTTTTATTAATTAATTAATTTTATTAATTTAATATATTTTATAATTTTAACTCATTAGATTCAGTAGTAGGTAATCGCCCAATAAAATATCTCGAATGAGAAGATAAAAAAGTATCCCACGATCTATTGAAGAAATAAAACTTTGACTTTATTTTTTTTTTTTTGTTTTAGATACAACTCAATTTGAGGATTAGCAATTTCCAATATCCTTTTAGGTTCTACATTCTTTCTTTCCATATCATATTATGGAGTTCTGTCATTGTATTCTGGTTCGGTCAAAAAGGAACCTTTGCTCTGTTCGGATCTAATATGACAAAGGTTGCATTACAAATATGGATTTTTCCAACTATTGTCTTGTTTGTTCTCTTCATCAATGTCTATATACTATTGCATTATAGTATATTGTTTGTACGATCCACCGATTATTTGAAATGAAAGTTAGAGCAAAAAACTTTTAACATAACAATATGAAAAAAGGCAAGATTTTTTATAGATTTTGCATTTATTGTATGAATAGGATAAAAATCTTTCATGAATTATTAGAACCCACGGATTCGTACTTTACCAAGATGAAAAACCAAACACGGGAAGTTTAATCTGTTGAATAACACACAGTTATACATATACAAGAAACAATAAAAGAAGAAAGGAATTATGTTGGATTTCGTTT